TAATAATAGTATTATTAGGAAAACTCCATATAGGAGCATTGTATGGGCGTAACCTCCAGGCAAAGAATATAAATATTTGAGCTGTGACGCTATCGGTGTATACGGATGGTTATAAGACAATACCCAGCCAACACCATCCAGTTTGCTTGGGACATTCGGACGAATAGGAGCCGAGAGATGTGTTACTTTAGCTATTGTGTGAATACAACTATTTTGAGGAAAAGGATTTCACGGTCAACCCAATATTCTTTGTATGGATGCCAATTAGTTTTTTTCTAGGATCATTGTCAATTAATCAAGTAAAAGCTCATCTACAAACATATCCAAACATATGTGTTCTATTTGCATCAAGTTTACGATTTTTTTCTGTAGGTATTTTATTCTCTTGTAACATAGTGTTGTTTTTAATGTTTCTCTATTCATTAAGAGAAAGTTTCCAATCAATCTCCTCTGCTATTTCTTCATGTTGTTTAGGTATTATGCTATCAGAAGCCCTATTATTTTCCGCTTATTTTTGGGGTGGTTTTCACTTTACATGGACCACATTTCTTGAAGGTCTCATAACACCATCTACACGAGCATTAATACTTACAATAACTTTATTGCTTTCAGCAGCCTCCGTCCTAACAGGATATGCTCAATGTCTAAGAGAAAAATCTATTTGTTTCTTATATTCAAGTTCAGCTCTAATTACTTTTAATATTGCTGAAACTTTTAGCTCTTTACAAACATCTGAGTTTTTAATGTTGGAATTTTGCATTAATGATTCAATATATGGATGTGTACTTTTGACATTAACTGGATTGCATTTCAGTCATGTTGTAGTCGGAATTATTTTACTTTTCCTAAGTTTCTGGAGCTTACCAACCAGCTTTCTTGAAAATTCACAATGGGCCCATACATCACTTGGTCTTTCTGTACAAGTACAACCTCAATTAGAATATTTCACTCTACTATACTGGCATTTTGTAGAATTATTATGGCTATTTATACAATTTGTATTATATTCAGAATAAAATACCTCCTATGAAGTTAAGGGAAGTAAAGGTGCTCAGGGTCTTACCGTCGGGCCGTAGCGTTCCACATATTCATGGATATTTCTATTTATAAAGAGTCTCACACTAGCGACATTGGGGAAGTCGTGACACCGTTCATGCAGGACGGAGCTTACCCGACAAGGAATTTTGCTACCTTAGGACCGTTAACGTTACAGCCGCCGTTTACCACAAATGTAGATCTCGTAACCATGCGAACTCACCGAAGCTAAAAGTAAATTATATGAACTGAACAAGGTTCCACTGGAATGAGAGTTCACCGTTAGAAGCGATGCGTGAGCTGGGTTTAGAGCGTCTTGAGGCAGTTTGTTCCCTATCTTCCGTTTTCACAAAGAATACTTATATTTTTGTATAGAGACATCGATATACGGTTTGCTCCTGAAAAATATAAGTATTAGCTCCTTCATATCGACTATGCTGACTGGAGTAATGATAAGATGCTAGTTTCAGCTATCCTTGGTGATGAGATTCCGAATGACCGGTCATCGAGGAGTATTCAATTACAGTAAATAAAAAGTTCGGAAAGAAACAGATGCCAGGCCAACTTACCTATACAACCCAAGGTGCCGGGCAAATGCCAATGGCTTGACCTCTTCATCAAAGTTATCAGTGTCTTGTGTTGTAACCTTACAGACGCTTCCAGATAAATGGTTAAAAGAAATAAACTATTTGGATGGACGATGGAGCATGAGGTTCCATGACAGAATTTTCCCGCCTTGTCTCTGCGTAATATATTTAAAAATAGTGTTGGGCCTGACGAGTTCCTGTAATATAGTTTCCTCACGGCTTGTTTCGGTCCTGAGTACGCGATCTCATGTATGGTTTTCGATATATAAAATTTCTTTTAGGATGAAACCTTCCTGAGCGACTCGTGAGGTAATAAAGTTCCTGAATGGTAAGGTTTAGCGTTTACAATCGAATGAAACAGTGTGTTCCACCGCTAGTATTTGCTTCTAACATTCCCTTTGCTTGAAACTGTATGGACGTAACCTCCAGGCAAAGAATATAAATATTTGAAACACACTTCCCTTCTCGCCATTTTTGATTCTTCCAAATAGATTTCATAGAGAACCGTCCATATTCATGTTTGATTGACCTTTAACCACTAACTACGAATCTTCCAAGAATATTTCAAGATGCCAAGGTCCGGTCAACACTTTATAGATCCCAGGCTGGTTAAAAAGGTAAAATATTAGCTGAAGGCTTGGAGAAAAGGACGGAAGAGTCAATCCATACAGTCCCAGCGACAGCGGTCAAACTTTGGAAGAGCCGAGTGTTATCCATCCATGCCAGGCGTTAAAAGCGTTCGTGTCTGTTCGGTATTGCATGCCTGGTGTAAAAAGAATATCTTTGTTGGCTGCTGGAAGTAGAAATCGTTACTAAGCGCCAGGCAGTCCTGGACGGTGAATCCAATAGCGTGGAAAGTGTCGAATAGTTTCTTTCTTATAACCATTCTTGCATTATATATAATAAACTAAATTCTTGGACATGCCAGCTCCATCTCATGTCTTGCTAAGGGCTTGTACGGTAATAATATCGAATAGCCCTTCCTTTTAACAAGCCAAGGCTCCAGTAACTAGAAAGCATGTGATCTAATTTCCTGTCCTGGATACATCATAAATTGCGAACAACCCTGGAATTTTGGAACAGTTGGAAATATTTTGGTAGTGGAAGGAAGTTAATTCTTTTAATTGTATTTTTAAGCACAACACTACGAGATGCCAAACTTACCTAAGGAGGGCATGCTCAATCCCGTCCGGCTGTTTCCATCTCAACTCTACAGGTTAACGCCTGGAGTCCGATTGTAAATAATGTAGGAACGGGAAGTTTAGCCGGGAAGTAAGCGTCTTTTTTTAGTTTAGACAGTCGGTGCGAAGTCGTAACATGGTAGTTGACGGTGAACTTGTAGCTGAACCCTACATAAAGACTCACTGGAACGGTAAGAAGGTTCGCCGGGGATAACAGGTTATAGAATTCCTGGAGCTCGAATCCTTGGATTCTATTGGCACCTCCATGTCGACTCATCGCAGCCTTGCATTTGTTTCGCTGTTGGTTTTAGCCCTTTATAATAAAGCAGTACCAAACACTACCATACCTGAACCTAGAGAGCATATATAATTCCAGCCATTTAAGTTGTCAGGGTAATCGGGTATTCTTCTAGGCATAACACTGAATCCTAAAAAGTGCATTGGAATAAAAGTCATTAGTATTCCAGTAATGAAGACTAAACAGAATAACATTACAATTGAGTTTAAACTAAGTGCACGACCCAAGAAAGTATCTTGAAAACTACAAATACCGGCTAATAAAGCAATTATTGCTCCTAAGGAGAGCACAAAGTGAAAGTGTGCAATGACATAATAAGTATCATGTAAAGCGATATCAACTGCAGCATTCCCTAAGACAACACCAGTAGTACCACCTAAAGTAAATGTAAATACAAAGCAAAGTGCAAATAGTGATGAACTCATGGAAAGTCCAAACATGCTTCCCATGTAAGTTGAAATCCAATTAAATACTTTTGTACCTGTCGGTAGGGAAATTAATATTGTAACAGCAGTAAAATAAGCTCTTGTATCTGCTTCTAAACCAACTGTCATCATATGATGTGCCCAAACTATACTACCAAGGACAGAAATACAACCCATAGCTAAGATCATTGATTGATTTCCAAATATAACTTTATTATATGATGTTGAAATAATTTGACTTATAATAGCAAACCCTGGTATTATTAAAATATATACCTCAGGATGTCCAAAGAACCAAAATAGATGCTGATAGAACACAGGATCACCTGCAAAAGCTGGGTCATAGAAAAGTGTATTAAAATGTAGATCGGATACAAGCATAAAAAGAGCCCCTGATAACACGGGTAATGTAGAGATTAGCATAATTGATGTTAGAATAATTGCCCATGAGTTAAAAGGGATAATACCAAGAGTAAAACCTTTTGAACGTAGATGAAATATTGTTGTAAGGAAATTTATTGAAGATAAAAAGCTTGAAAGCCCAGATAGAGCAAGTCCTACTACTATGACATCCACTGCCAATGGGCTAAGGGACATTAAGGAAGTACTTAATGGTGGATATAAAGTCCAACCAGGTCCTCCTCCAAATTCTGATGCTGTTGAAAGGAGAAGACAACCGTAAGAAATAGGCATCAATAATAATGATATACTATTGATACGAGGGAAAGCTACTTCAGGAGCCGCATTAAGAACAGGGACGAAATAATTACCAAAGCCTCCAAATAAACCAGGTTGTACATTGAAAAAAATCATCAATAGTCCATGTAAAGTAAAACTTAAATTATAGAAGTTCTGGTTTTCAGGGGCTATTGTCCTTAAACCAGAAGTATATAACTCAAGACGAATAATTATTGAACAAGCAGTACCAAAAATACCGAAGATAAGTGCAAACCAAAGATAATATAAACCTAAAGTCTTGTGATTACAATTTGATAAAATGTTTGATGCTGGTCCAAGATACAAGATAAGCCCTCTGTTCATAAAAGCAAAAAATAAAGAATTCACATAGAATGAAATACGCTAGCATGGAACCTTGTTATTATACTATGGAAACACACTTCCCTTCTCGCCGTTTTTTGATTCTTTGGTCCAAGGTTGAACACAGGCTGAGTCTCTATGCCTTGAGTGGAGCACCGGATTGGATACCCGGGCAACCGGCGCTTCCATATCGAAGAAATTAAAAGGTGTGCTTGGGAGCTGTAATCAAAATTGTATTTGGCGGCTGAGCATGTAAACTCGATTTAGACCGAGAAGAACTACCTCTTTATCGAAGCATCCATCAACAGCTGTGGAAAATATACATATATTACAAGGCATATAGCTAATTAGCGCCGTTCTTGTAACCATATTCTTTGTATGGATGCCGATTAGTTTTTTTATAGGATCATTGTCAATTAATCAAGTAAAAGCCCATCTACAAACATACCCTTGTCCTATAAATATAAACTTCTTATGGAATTTTGGTTTTTTAATTGCAATGACCTTTTTTGTACAAATAGTTACAGGTGTATTACTTGCTTCTAACTACACACCCGATATAACACTAGCCTTTTATAGTGTTCAGTATATAATACGAGAAGTAGGAAGTGGTTGGTACTTTCGTTATATGCATTCAACTGGCGCTTCTTTCGTGTTTGCTTTAACATATCTTCATATTATGAGAGCTCTCGCGGGTGGTTCATGTTTTTATCTTCCTGTGACATGGACATCAGGACTAGTCCTATTTTTTGTATCAATCATGACTGCATTTCTTGGCTATGTGTTACCTTGGGGACAGATGAGCTTCTGGGGAGCTACAGTGATCACAAACCTTCTTTCTCCTATCCCTGGCTTAGTTTCTTGGATCTGTGGTGGGTACTATGTATCCAACCCAACCTTAAAAAGATTCTTCGTTATTCATTTTGTTTTTCCTTTTGTATGCCTATGTGTTGTATTTCTTCATATTTTTTATCTTCACTTACAAGGTAGTAATAATCCTTTAGGGTACGATACATCACTAAAAGTACCCTTTTTTCCTAATATATTAAGTTTAGATTTTAAAGGATTTAATAATATATGCGTTGTATTTTTTATCCAAACTTTCTTTGGATTATTAACATTATCTCATCCAGATAATTCTTGTGAAGTTGATCGATTTGTAACACCACTCCAGATAGTACCTGAGTGGTATTTCCTTCCATTTTACGCTATGTTAAAAGCTATCCCAAATAAAAATGCCGGATTCATAATCCTCCTTGCATCTATTCAATGTCTCTTTTTGTTCGGAGAGGTAAGAGCTTTTACGACTCTAATCTTAATTAAATTAACTTTTGGTTCAAGAGAATTCTCTACTTGGAACAGTTGGTTTAAATATTCTTTCTATAGTTTACTTTGGATAGGCGCACAATTACCTCAAGAAACATTTATATGCTATGGACGTATCTTTATAATTAATTATTTTCTATTTGCTCTTGTATTATTGGGACTAATGGACATCGTGACGAGCGGTGTGTACAAGGCAACAATTCACGCCAGCGTAACATTATCAGTGTCGATGGATGGTTATAAGACAATAAAACTACGGATGTGTGGGAGCCTTTTTAACGCCTTGTCTGGTATTACATTTTTAAACCACGATTCATAGAGACAACTTGCGGCATCTCTCTCGATTTCCAGATGTTGAGTTACCAAGAGGATTCTCTCCACACTTTCCTAATTCTGATAGCGGTTAACCTTTCCTTTTCCTTACGTACTCCAGCTATGTTCACAACATACATCTATACATATAGGCTGTATATAGCCCTTGTAGACTTTTGGAAAGTTAAAACAGGACAAGCTTAATTATGTTCTTTTAACCATATTAATTAGGGTGATTGCAAGGCTGCGAAAAGTCGAATAGGCTGAGCATTGTGTGGAACAATTTAGTCCGTAAGGTTATAAACATGTGAGGGCCTTATTTACTTACATACAGGATCCAATACCTAGAGAATATAGTTAAATTTGAGAGCAACGCTAGTTTTGGTAATCTAGTTCCAACCAAAGTTGATCTATTTAATGTTGATAAGTTTGCAGTACTAAAATTTAGCACAAGGAAAATCAAAGTTACAGTAAGGCTAACAGACATAACCATTAGTGAGGATGTTGAGATAGGGGAAATTGATAATACCAAAGTTGTAGGCACATTCAAAAGGACCCCTAAAGTTCCTTTTG